CATATTTATGGAATACGATTCCAAGATGCCTTGGTGGTGAAATGGTAGACACGCGAGACTCAAAATCTCGTGCTAAAAAGCGTGGAGGTTCGAGTCCTCTTCAAGGCATAATATTGAAATGGAATAAGTTCGGCAGCGGATCGAGAAATCTTGGCGATCTTCTCTATCTAATGAATGGGGAGTCCGCTTTGAAATCGTCCGCCCTGCGCCCCACAGTACGCAGTATATGATTCAACAGGAATCACACAAGGGTAGATTGATACAATCTAAACCTCTGGTAAAATGCCCCCGTAACCCAGCAGATAAAGTACATTACATAGTCCGTTTTAGGGATTGGTGACTTACCCATTCAGTGCCTTCCTTTCAGGACCTATCCTAAAGAGAATCCAGTACTTCTTGGTCGTGAATATCTGAATAGGGCGAACCACTCCGTGGCTATCTTTACTTCGGAACAAAACAATTAGAATTAGGCTCGGTCAACTGGAATGTGTATTATCCATATAGGGGATCTTCCAATTGAGAAGATCTATCGACCTGAGACGAAGAGAAAGGTCTATCTATTTTATTTAGTTATTCAGTTGATTCGTTATTGGAACAGATAGCAACAACAATTTCATCCGACATGCTTCTTTTTGATTTTTCAACGGATTTCCATCTTTCATTAATGGAAATTTTTTTGATGTAGTGAGTAATAGCTCTGGTTGTTCGCTGTTCAAGAATTCTTGTTTAGGCAGTTCATACCATCCATACATAGTGTTTTGATCTAAGATTTCAATTCTTCCATGTTTCAGTAGTAGCATATTGTTCCATGGAGCTAAGTGGAAGAAACACCAGTTTCTTCCACTTAATCCCTATTTCATATCTTTCCGGCTAAGTAATGGGAAACCTTGCTCCTGTTAGATTACATTCATCCTATTTTTATTTCATCCGGGAAAAGCCATCCTTTTTTCAACAATGTCTTTGTCATTCGATCCAATAGCGTTCCGTTAGATAGGAACAGATTTGATAAATACTGATAACTCTCGGATAGAGTATTAGAACGGAAAAATTCATTAGAACTATTGGTTCTAAGCCATCTCTGGCGCTGAATCAACAATTCGAAGTGCTTTTCTTTCCTATTCGTGATAAACCAGCGTACAGCCAGAGTTGTTGGGTGGGAATTCAACATCCTCTTTAACATCTCTGCATCTGTAAAGAATTCTTGATGTGAAAACACAGAGACAGAGGGCTGATCGTTGAATAGCAAATAGAGTGGATCTGCGGGGTCCCAAATGAATTGGTTTGTTCTAAAAAAGCGTTCGTCTTTGGAAGGTTTGCAAGGCCTATCTCGTCTCAGGTAGTCCCTCTGAAAGAAATCCAACCCATCCTCGAACTCCGACCCATCCTCGAACTCCGACCCATCCTCGAACTCCGGCTCATCCTCGAACTCCGACTCATCCTCGAACTCCGACTCAGTCTCTACCTCCGATTCATCCTCTTGAAGCTCATCCTTTTCATCATCAATGATCGGCTTGCCCCGAAATGACTCGGCCAAATAGGGAAATCCCAATTCATTAGGACTTTCGAGACCATCAAATAGAAAGAGAAAGCCCCGAGGGCGCCATATTCTAGGAGCCCAAACTATGTTATTTAAGAAATCCGCCTCTATCCGTCGCGCTACTTCCTCTTCTTCTTCTTTTTCTCTTGCTTTTTCTTCTTTTACTTCTTCCCCTTCGTCTTCTTCTTCTTCTTCTTCTTCAAACTCCGGTTCGTCTTTTTGAACGATAGCACAAGATCCATTTTGCATAATATATAAGGGATCCCTTGGTTCGGAGCGAAAAAGCGATGTCACTCGATCATTATCAAACTGACTGCAATCTTTTTCTGTCCGTGAGGGTCCCATCAAAGCGCCTTGCACTTCTAATAGGCTATGAACTAGATTCACATCATTCTCCATTAATCCATAAGAAGTGATCCAATTTTTTTCATCGGGTAGAGACCAAAGGTCTTGAGCGACCGATCCGGCAGAACAGCTCAAAAGATAAAGAAGTATCGTGAATTTCTTCATGTTCGTTCCAAGTTCTACGTACCAGTTGTACAAATAAGAATCCCCTTGGTTACATACTTTCTTCTTCATATAGATAGATATAGGATCTCTGAGGCACTTACTTATAAGTACATTTTGTGCAACAGCCCTTCCTACTTGATAAAAAAGGATCCTGGGATCCTCAACCGATCTTACCTGAGATCGCAAATCCCAAGTTTGTCGATGAAGAGCAGATCGCATTGTATTAGTGTCTATAATTGATTTATTCTCTGTAATACTAATTGAGAGGGCCTCATTGGTAAATGCTACAAGATCTCGTGCCCTGGAACCCATGGTTATGGACTCGAATCCATTAGTATTAGTATGGAACATTTTCTTTTCCAAGTGAAATCCCCTAGTATAACAAAGAGTGAAAAAGTGCTTTCGTTGTTGTGGAAGAAGAAGCCTTCTTATTTTAATGCATGTATTTAATTTATTCGGGGCTATTAGACCGGGATCCACTTTTTTGGGAATATGAGTCGAAGCAATAACAAGACAATCCCTGTAGAGAGAGCTCTCCAATAGACCGGCTACGTAATCTGACCCATCCTCATCAAGCTCATGAATCTTTGGAATCCATATTATACAAGGAGACATTGCTTTTGCTACGTCGAATTGAAAGGTGATATACTGCTCAAGGGTGCAATAAAAAGACTCTTTATCCGCCATCATATCGCAAGTTAGACGCGCCAGTTCACGATCAAGATCAATATCCTTACTAGCATCCTTACTAGCAGCAGTATCGTCAATAGCATTAAGCTTCTTCCTAGTAATGGTATCGTAAGCACCACGATAAAAATCCCAAAGAAAAGCCAAATACCCAACCCAATAATCCTCATCCCAAAAATCCTCCGCCTCGTCATCTTCATCATCATAAAAATCATCGTCCGGCCATTGATCCAGTAACATGTTCAGAGATACTGTAATGAAAGGAAGATAGGAATGCGTCGCTAGGTATTTGACCAAATAGGATCGTCCGGTTCCTATAGAACCTATCACTAAAATATTATTAGAGGGGGCGAAGGCTAAGCGGAGCGAAAAGGGTTTTCCAGAAGACGGTAAATGAAAACGATTAGCCCCATACGAAGTTTGTGAATAAGTGATGGTTTGATAATGAGCAAGGAATATCCGTCTTTCTGCTAAACAGGATGTATTGAACTCATAATTCATTAGATACTTTTTATGAATGTCAACTAAGTATCGTAAGTAAATTGTTCCAGGTTGTTCACTCATTTGATAATGAGAGTCATTCTTTGAGAAACGATCACTATCAGTCAGACTCAATAGAATTTGATCCAGCCCTTCTTTTGCTCTTAAGTCGGAGAACAGAATCGCGAATTCTCTTTCTTTGTCATCGATACATGCTGTGGTCGCGACCCAGGATTCCATTTTATCATCCGCAAGCCCATCACCGCTCACGTTTTTTCTTTTTCTTATCAATGAATAGATCTCTTTACTTGTATGACTGAAATGTATCGTATTTATCGAAAAAGTGATTTGATCGATGGGATTGGGTATGATACTTATGAGATCGATGAGATCGATGAAATAGCTTTTCAAATCTTTCTTCTCAGAACGTTTTAATTTGACCCGATAAGTGCGCTCAACACCCCATATCATGTTTACTATGTTTGAACCCCAGATCTCTTCTAGCCAATCTCCTAATTGTTCCCAAGCAACTCGAAAAAGAGTCTCTAACCAGAAATCGTGTTCATATGGAGGATACCTATCCAGAAGTTTTTGTAACTCGTTCATGTATGATGGAGTCATGAAAGCTTTGATCTTTTCGAACTCTGTATGCAACTCACTATAGGCTCCGGAAACAAGGAAAAGATGTGTACAAACGATATATCCAGCAACAAGAAGAAGGAAAAGGATTGAATAGAGGACCTCACGAACATTTGGCGATCTCAGATGTGTCGATATCAATGATGACTTATTATTGCGCGACAGCATATCTTCGGACAGACGAAGATTATCTAAAGACTTAATCGAAATCTCACGTATCCAATTCCTTATCGGCTTTGAAAGACGCAATTTTCTCTTAAGCATTCGCCATGATATGGCAAATCCAGGCATAATATCATGAAAAATAATCTCATGAAAAATGGATACCAATTGACTGCTACTTAGTATCCGCAATAGGTCTGAAAAAGTATCGAAAAATATCAACTGTAGATATTGGTATCCCGTCGAAGTAAAGAACAATGGCAGATAGGTTTGCGATAGCTTCCATTTTGTTTGGAATAGATTCCATAGCTTTGAGAGAGTTGAAAAAGCACTATCTCGTTGAAAGGTTCTATTCATCTGCCCAACGCGGCACAGACGCCGTTTTTTTCTCTTTAAATCTTTCTTCCTCTTTAAATCTTTCTCAGAACATGGAGTGTGAATCAAACCCATGTTTGAATTGAGATACTGATGCAAGCTCTTCTCTTCTGAATCGGATAGATTCATATCTGAAAGAGTTTGACTTTGACGACAATACGTGCTTTCAAAATTGACTCTTTTTCTCTCTATTATAGGTGTTCCAGAAATGTCTGCAATCGAGTAAATAGCTCTACGAACTAAAGGATCGGATCGAATTGGCAAATCGTTAGATATGAATATGTTAGATACCTGTGACTCGATTGACGAAGGTGAAAGAGTCTCTCTCTCCAAAAAAGCATGCTTCCCACCGCACGAAGAAAAGATTTTGTTGTGAATGAACAAGATAGTGAGCAATTGTCCATACGTAAAATCAGAATTATTGAGACGGGCTTTTTCCACATAAAAGGGAAATCTTTTTTTACAATAGAAGCAGAAGTGATGTGGATTATTCAAGAATCGAAGTCGATTTGCTTTAGAAAAAGAAGATATCAATGAACTTCTCTGAAATGGTTTCACGGGATTCAGCCAATTGTCTTGATCGTGGGATAAGATTGAGAAATAGGAATCC